ATGAGTCGTTGGTTTTTTTCTACTAATCATAAGGATATTGGAACTCTTTATTTTATTTTTGGTTTTTGATCTGGTATATTGGGAAGATCTCTTAGAGGATTAATTCGTGTTGAGTTGGGGGTTGTTGGGGGTTTATTAGATGATCAAATATATAATGTTGTTGTTACTGGACATGCTTTTATTATAATTTTTTTTATAGTTATGCCAATTTTAATTGGGGGTTTTGGTAATTGATTGGTTCCTTTAATATTAGGCTCTGTTGATATAGCTTTTCCTCGTATGAATAATTTAAGTTTTTGATTTCTTCCTTTTTCTCTTTTTTTTTTGGTTTTAAGAGGATTAGTTGAAGATGGGGTTGGTACTGGTTGAACTGTTTATCCTCCTCTTTCTGGCTCTTTGGGGCATTCTGGTGTTTCTGTTGATTTGGCTATTTTTTCTTTGCATTTGGCTGGTGTTTCATCTATTTTGGGGTCTATTAATTTTATTAGAACTATTTTCAATATGCGTTCTTATTTTTTTAGTTTTGATAAGGTTCCTTTATTTGTTTGATCTGTTTTTATTACTACTTTTTTATTATTACTTTCGTTACCTGTTTTAGCTGGGGCTATTACTATGCTTCTTTTGGATCGAAATTTTAATACTTCATTTTTTGATCCTTCTGGAGGTGGGGATCCTATTTTGTATCAACATTTATTTTGATTTTTTGGGCATCCTGAGGTTTATATTTTAATTTTACCTGGGTTTGGTATTATTTCTCATGTTATTAGACAGGAAAGAGGAAGGAAGGAGGTTTTTGGTTTAATTGGAATAATTTATGCTATATCTTCTATTGGTTTATTGGGTTTTGTTGTATGAGCTCATCATATGTTTACTGTTGGTATAGATGTTGATACTCGTTCTTATTTTACTTCTGCAACTATAATTATTGCTATTCCTACTGGAGTTAAGGTTTTTAGTTGGTTGGCTACTATTTATGGAGGTAATTTGAGATTTTCTTCTTCCCTATACTGGTCATTTGGTTTTATTTTTTTATTTACTTTGGGTGGTTTAACTGGAATCATATTGTCTAATTCTTCTATTGATATTTGTCTTCATGATACTTATTATGTAGTAGCTCATTTTCATTATGTTTTATCTATAGGGGCTGTTTTTGCTATTATATCTGGTTTAGTATTTTGATTTCCTTTTATTGTGGGTCAAGGTTTACGTGAGGTTTGGTTAAAAATTCAATTTTTTATTGTTTTTTTAGGTGTTAATATAACTTTTTTTCCACAGCATTTTTTGGGTTTAAGAGGTATACCTCGTCGTTATTCTGATTATTCTGATTTTTATTTTTTTTGAAATTCTATTTCTTCTTTGGGGGCTATTATTTCAATTTTAGGAATTGTTTTTTTTATTTTTATTTTTTGAGAGGGTTTAGTTTCTAGGCGGGAAGTTATTATGAAGGTTTCTTTTTCAAATACATTAGAATGGTTACATTATATTCCTGTTTCTGAGCATTCTTATAATGAGTCTTTAGGAGGTTTTTACTAATGTCAAATTGAGGAGGTTTAGGTTTTCAGGATGGTTGTTCTATTTTTATGGAGGAGATAAGTTTATTTCATGATTATGTTATATGTTTTATGTTTACTATTATGTTTTTTATTTTCTATTTTCTGTTTTTTTTTCTTTTAAGTACTTTTAAGGTTGAGTCTTTTGTTGAGAATCATTTAATGGAGTTTGTTTGAACAGTATTGCCTGTTTTTATTTTATTATTTATTGGGGTTCCTTCTATAATTTTACTTTATTTTTCTGATGATGGAGATTTTTTATTTACTATTAAGATTATTGGTCATCAATGATATTGAAGATATGAGTATTCTGATTTGTCTGATTTTTTTTATGATTCTTATATTTTAAATGATAGTTTTTTTCGTTTGTTAGGAGTAGATAATAGAGTTTTAATTCCTGTTAATGTTTATGTTCGTTTGATGATCAGTTCTTTTGATGTAATTCATTCTTGAGCTTTGCCTTCAGTTGGTTTTAAATTAGATGCTGTTCCAGGTCGTTTGAATATAGGGGTTGTTAATTGTTATCGCTTAGGAGAGTTTTATGGTCAATGTTCTGAGATTTGTGGTGCTAATCATAGTTTTATGCCTATTAAATTAGAGGTTGTTAGTGTTGATTATTTTTTAGGTTTTTTATTAATAAGTGGCTGAGCATTAAGCGGTGATCTCTTAAGTCATTTACGTTTTATACCTTATTAAGAAAATAGTTAAATTTTATAATATTAATATGTCGTGTTAAAGTTTTTTTCTTTTATGCCTCAAATAAAGCCTCTTTATTGATTTATATGATTTATTTTTATTTTTTTTGTTTTTATATATTTATATATTATTTTTTTTTGGTTTAAATTTTATAATTTTTCAAGATATTATTTATTTTCTGGTTATAATTGAATCTGATAATAGGTTTGTTTTCTGTTTTTGATCCAAGAATTTCTTATTTTGGTTTTATTTTTTTTTCTTTTTTTTTTATTTTGTTTTTTTATTATAGATTTTATTGATTGAATTTTGGTTTTATGGATATGTTTTTATTTTTTTTATTTTTTATTTATAATGATTTAAGTTCTTTATTATCTCGTGGTCGGGCTTATTTTTTTTTATTATTTTTTTTTTTTTTATTTTTTAATAATTTTTTTGGTTTGTTTCCTTATTTTTTTACTAGTTCTAGAAGACTTTGTTTTACTTTTAGTTTGTCTTTTTCTCTTTGGTTTAGATATATTGTTTATTTATGGTTTGTTAAGTTAAATGAGGCTTTATCCCATTTGATTCCTTTAGGGACTCCTTTTTTTTTAATATCTTTTATAGTTTTTATTGAAAGTCTCAGTTTGCTTATTCGTCCAATTACTTTAAGAGTTCGTCTTATAGCTAATATGGTAGCTGGTCATTTATTGTTAACTTTATTAGGTGGTAGATTGCTAACCTCTGGGGGCTTATTTTTTGGTTTTTTTTTTTATTGAATTTTTATTGTTTTTTTGGAGTTGGGTGTGTCTATTATTCAGGCTTATGTTTTTTCTATATTAGTCTCTCTTTATTTTATGGAGTCTAACTAATGAGTAAATCTAATCAATCTTTTCACTTAGTAGATTTTAGACCTTGGCCTTTGTATAGATCTGCTTTATCTGGTTGTTTAGTTGTTGGTTTTTTGGGGTTTTTTCATTTATCTTCATATTTTTTTTTTTTTTTTTTTTTTTTTTTATTTTTAGTTTTTTATAGTTGGATACGTGATGTTTCTCGTGAAGGATTTTTTCAGGGGGTTCATTCTTATTATGTAATTTTTGGTTTGAGGTTAGGTATGTTTTTATTTATTGTTTCTGAGATTTTTTTTTTTTTTTCTTTTTTTTGGTCTTATTTTCATAGAAGATTGGTTGTTTCCTTTAGTTTAGGTGGAGTTTGACCTCCTGTTGGTGTTTTTTCTTTTAATGTTTATCAAACTCCTTTGCTTAATACTATTGTTTTATTATCTAGAGGTGCTATTGTTACATTTTCTCATTTTTCTTTATTAATTGGGGATTTTTTTTATTATTTTTTTTCTTTGTTTTTTACTTTTTTTTTTGGTTTTTTTTTTTTGGTTTTGCAGTTTTATGAGTATTATGAGGGTTCTTTTTCTTTTTCTGATTCTGTTTATGGTTCTTTATTTTATTTAGTGACGGGATTTCATGGATTTCATGTTTTGTTGGGTTCTTTTTTTTTACTTTTTGTTTTTTTTAAGGGTTTAGTTGGTGGTTTAAGAGTTTTTCATCATTTAGGATTTGAAATGAGTGTGTGATATTGACATTTTGTAGATGTGGTTTGGTTATTTTTGTTTAGTGTTTTTTATTGATGAAGTGTTTAAACTTTTTTATTATATTTTGTATATTTGATTTCCAATCAAAAGGTTTTTAGAAGTAATTTTATTTATTTATTTTTTGTTTGTTTTTTTTTTAGTATTGTTTTTATTTTTTTTTGGTTTTTTTATTTATGAGAAGAGATTTAATTTTGAGTCTGTATCTTCGTTTGAGTGTGGTTTTGATTCTGTTGGGGGTTCTCGTGTTTCTTTTTCTTTGCATTTTTTTTTAATTTTATTGATTTTTTTGATTTTTGATGTTGAGGTTGTTTATGTTTTGCCTTATTTTTTGGGGGTTTATTATTTGGGGGTTTATTGTGATGTTTTTTTTTTTTTTGTATTATTTTTATTTTTTTTTGGTTTATTGCATGAATTTTTTTTTGGTTCTTTGGATTGAGTTTAAGGATTTATGAAAGTTTAGTTTTATAAATATAAAATTTGCAATTTTAAGTCTTATGCTTTTAATATAGCATAATTAATGTAATCAGTTTCGGCCTGAAGGATTTTATTAATATAAGCTTTTATTTTAAGTGATTCGTTGTTAACGAATTGAATAATTATTAATTTACTCTTTTTTTCTAAACATCTTCATTGTTTTACTTTAAATATAAGCTAATGGAGTAAAATGTATGTTTAAGCTGCTAACTTAATTTTTACAATTAGTTTTGTATACGTTTTGTTTACTAGGTGTAAGATGCATTTTATATTTTCAATGTAAAGGTTTAAGTAAATTTATATTAATATTATGATTATTAATCTTGAGATTATTGTTTTTATTGTTGAAATTTTTCATTTTTCTATGTTTTTTGAGTTTTTTTTTGATGTTTTATAAATTCCTTGTGGTCCTGATCTTTCTATTCAGTTTCTTAAGTTTATTTTGGTGTTTATTATTAGGTATTTTCTTATTGTTCTTTTTGTTGATATAAAGTGAATAAATATTATTTTATGTGTTTTTTTTATTTTCATATATTTTGTTGTCTTTATTATTATTAGTAATATTATTATTATTATTGGTAGTATTATTTTTTCTATTTTATTTATAAGGAATATTTTTGAATTTAGATTTAATATTCATGAAATGTATCTTCCTCTAGCGATTGATGTGATTGATAGTGTTGTTATTGGTGTGGAATAGGTTTTTTCTTCTATAGATTGTGTGTTTTTTATTTTTTTTATTATGTTTAATATACGTAATGAGTAAAAAAGGGTTAAATTTGCTGAAAGGATAGGAATAATTGATATTGTATTTCTTATGTTTCTTATTATTATTGTTTCAATTATTATGTCTTTTGAGTAGAATCCTGCTATAAAAGGCATACCACATAATGATATAATAGATAAAGTTATTGATGTATTTGATATTGGTATATTTATTTGTGTTCTTGTTCTTTTTCGGAGGTCTTGTCTTGAATTATTAGAGTGAATAAATACTCCTGCTGATATGAATAATAATGATTTAAATATGGCGTGTGTTATTATGTGTGTTGTAGTAAGTGTTTTGTTTATGTTTAGGTTTAGTATTATATATCTTAGTTGTCTTAATGTTGATAAAGCAATAATTTTTTTTATGTCTATTTCAAGGCATGCTGAGATTCTTGATATAATTATTGTTATTAATCTAATGTTTATAATTATTATTTTTATTTCTGTTTGGTTTGGGTAAAATCGAATTATTAAGTATACCCCTGCTGTTACTAAAGTTGATGAGTGAACTAATGCTGATACAGGTGTTGGGGCTGCTATAGCTTCTGGTAGTCATGCTGAGAATGGAATTTGGGCTCTTTTTATGAAGGCTGCTAATGTAATAAGTGTTGTAATTATGTTTGGGTTTATTATTTTATTTAGTCTTATGTTTATTTTTGATTTTATTATAATGTATGATACTGTAATTATTAATATGGCGTCTCCTATTCGGTTTATTAGGATTGTAATTATTCTAGAATTAAATGATTTTCAGTTTTGGTAGTATGCTACTAAACAGAATGAGGTGATTCCTAATATATCTCATCCTAATAATAATCTAAATATATTTGGTGTTATAATTAGTATAATTATAGATATGGAGAATATTGTTAAAATGTATTTGAATCGTTTTATATTAGGGTCTTCTTTTATATAGTAATTTCTGTATAATAAAATTATTGATGTGATGAATATAACTGTTGATGAAAATATTGTTCTTGTTCAATCTACTATTATTGTTAAGGTTATGTTTATTGAGTTTATGTTTAATATTTCGTATTCTATTATTATTGTTTTTGAATTAGAATTTCATATGGAAATTATTATTATTATTGTTGATGCTATGATTATATATATTGATTTAATTATCTGTTAATTTTCAATTTCACATATTGATGTTTTTAAAACTATTCAGATAAATTATTTTTATTATAATTGTAAATGTTATATATAATGGTATAAAATGGATTAATAATATTAGGTTTTGTATTGTATTTGTTTTTTGTTTTCTTATTGATTTTTTATTTGAGCCATATTGTGTATAGGCATATATGTAGATTGAATAGGTAGATGTTATTAGAGAGTAAATTATAATTGAAAATATTATATATTTTGTTATTATTATTATTGATGAAAATAAGAATAGTTCTCCTAAAAGATTTAATGAGAATGGTATACCTAAGTTAGCTGCTGTTATGATTATTCATCATATTGAATTTGATGGTGTTTTATGTATTTGATTTTTATTTATGTATATATTTCGTGAGTTTGATTTTTTGTAAAGTGTGTCTGATAGGAAGAATAATGCTGATGAGCATATTCCATGTCCTAATATAATTATTGTTGATCTTATAATTCTTGATTTTGAGGAGGAATAAAGTGATGGTACTAGGATTGATATATGAACCACTGATGAATAAGCAATTAGAGTTTTTATATCTGATTGTGATAATGTTATAATTGTTGATAAGATACATCCTCACATTGTGAAGGTTGTTATTAAGTTTGATGTGTTTTTTGAATAGAATATAATTGTTCGTATTATTCCATACACCCCAAGTTTTAGAAGAATTCCTGCTAAATATATTGAACCTCCTACTGGGGATTCTACGTGGGCTTTTGGTAACCATGTATGTAAGGTGAAGATTGGAAGTTTTACTAGAAATGGTAATATTAGTATTATTGTTATTGTGTTTGTTATTTCTTTTTGTTCTCTTATAATTATTAATGTTTTTTGTCCTATAAAGTTTATTTTAGCTAAGCAGGTTAGTATTATTAATGAAGATAAGATGGTGTATATTATTATATAAATTCTTGATTGGATTTTTTCTGGTTGTTTACCTCATATTGTAATGATTATAAACATAGGAATTAGTGATGCTTCAAATGAAATGTAAAATGGTATTATTCTTTTTGATGTAAATATAATTATTACTATTGTTGATATTGTTATAAATATTAATTTTATTTTTTTTCTTTTTATTTTATTTTCCATATTATTTATGGATAAAATTGATAAGGATGTAATTAATATAGTTAATATTGTTAGTAATATTCTTGTGTTATCTATTCATATTATTCTTGTTTTGAATGATATTGATGTTGGGTTATTTAATATTAGTATTAATATTATTGTTGGTATTATTATAATTGTTAATCATATATTTATTGAGGTTCTTAGGGCTATTGTTATAGTTATTATTTTAAAATTAAAAAATTTATTATGTAGTCTTTACCGAATCTTCGGGTTATTGTTATTATAAGTGACAGTCCTAATGCTCTACCTATTACAGTTGTAGCTAGGAAGTTTATTATTATTAAGTATTCTTTTCTTGATTGGTTTATTTTTGTTGATATCATTAATGTTATAGTTAGAATTATTATTTCAATAGAAATTAGGGTTATTATTAATCGTTTATTTATTATTTTTGTTAGAATTGCAATTATTGTTATTATTAATGTTATTATTATTTCCATTAGTCTTTTTAGTTTATTAAAATGTTAATTTTGTAAATTAGAGTTTTTGAGGCATGTTTTTATTTCGTCAGATGGTTTTTTTTTTTTTTTATGTTTTGATCATCCTTTAATTTTTAGTGTTGGTGTTGTTTTTAGTTCTTTTTATCTTAGAGTTTTTTTTTATTTTTTTTTTAATTCTTGATTTAGATACATTTTGTTTTTTATTTTTATTGGTGGTATTATGATTTTATTTTTGTATATTTGTTCTTTAGTTTTTAATGAGAAGTTTGTTTTTTATTTTTATTTTTATTTTTTTTTTGGTTTTTTTTTTGTGGGAGTTCTTTGATGTTCTTTGAGGGGGTTTGATGATTTTGTTAGATTTATTTATTTTGAGTCTTTTTTTTATGGTACTTTTTTTATGGTACTTTTTTTATTGATTTCTTTATTAATTGTTGTTGGTGTAGTAAAAGATGATAGGTTTCCTATACAGGAGTTTTATTAGTTTTAATGATAAAATTTATTTTTTGTTTTATTTTTTGGGGGGGTAGGGGGGGTGCTTTTTTGTTTTTTGTTTTTTGTTAAATTTTGTTAAATTTTGTTAAATTTTGTTAAATTTTGTTAAATTTTGTTAAATTTTGTTAAATTTTGTTAAATTTTGTTAAATTTTGTTAAATTTTGTTAAATTTATAATAAATTATTTAATTTAATGTTTTTATTTAATTGAAAATTATAACTTATTAAATAAAAAATTATTTTAATTTAATTTTTTAATTTAAATTAAAAATTAATTTTACTATAAGATTATTCTTTATTAATTATATAATTTTAATTCAAATTTAATATATATTTTGAAGAAAAGAAATAGTATTTAATTATAATTTAAAACTTATTTTAAGTTATCATTAATTTTAAATTAAAATATTATTTTAATTATAAATTAAATATTTAATTTAAATAAATTATTTAATTTAAATATTAGTTTATTAAATAAATTTAATTTAATTTTATTTACTTATTATATAAGATATTTAATATCAATTTAAATACTTATAATGTAAAATATTTAATATCAATTTAAATACTTATAATGTAAAATATTTAATATCAATTTAAATACTTATAATGTAAAATATTTAATATCAATTTAAATACTTATAATGTAAAATATTTAATATCAATTTAAATACTTATAATGTAAAATATTTAATATCAATTTAAATACTTATAATGTAAAATATTTAATATCAATTTAAATACTTATAATGTAAAATATTTAATATCAATTTAAATACTTATAATGTAAAATATTTAATATCAATTTAAATACTTATAATGTAAAATATTTAATATCAATTTAAATACTTATAATGTAAAATATTTAATATCAATTTAAATACTTATAATGTAAAATATTTAATATCAATTTAAATACTTATAATGTAAAATATTTAATATCAATTTAAGTACTTATAATGTAAAATATTTAATTTTACTAATGTTTAGGTTTCGAAAGTATTACCTTTTTTTAAGTTCTTTTAATAGTTTTTTATTTGACTTACCCTCTCCTTCTTCAATTAGTTATTTTTGAAATTTTGGTTCTTTGTTGGGTTTTTTTTTTTTTTCTCAAATTTTAACTGGTATTTTTATTTCTATGCATTATAGTGGTGATGTTTTGTTATCTTTTATAGGTGTAGTTGATATGAGACGTAATGTATTTTATGGGTGAGGTATTCGTTCTTTTCATTCTAATGGGGCTTCTTTTTTTTTTTTTTGTTTGTATTTTCATTTAGGTCGTGGTTTATATTATGAGTCTTATGGTTTTTTTTCTGTTTGGTCTGTTGGGGTTGTTATTTTTTTATTAAGAATAATAATTGCTTTTTTAGGTTATGTACTTCCTTGAGGTCAAATGTCTTTTTGGGGGGCTACTGCTATTACTAGATTGGTTTCTGTTATTCCTTATTTGGGTGAATTTATTGTTTCTTGACTTTGGGGTGGGTTTTCTATTGATAATGCTACTTTAAATCGTTTTTATACTTTACATTTTTTAGTTCCTTTTATTTTGTTATTATTTGTTTTTGTTCATTTGGTTTTTTTGCATGATTTAGGTTCTTCTAATCCTTTAGGAGTTGGTTTTAATATTGATAGGGTTAGTTTTCATCCTTATTATGTTTTAAAAGATTTATTTGGGGTTTTTGTTTTTTTTTTATTTTTTTTTATTTCAGTTTATTTCTCTTTTTTTTTTATGGATCCTGATAATTTTATTCCTGCTAATTCTTTAGTTACTCCTGTTCACATTCAGCCTGAGTGATATTTACTTTTTGCTTATGCTATTTTACGTTCCATTCCTAGAAAATTGGGGGGGGTTTTTTCTTTAGTTTTTGTTTTTTTTTTATTGGTTCCTATGTTTAATGGTTTTTCTTTTAGGGTTAATTATTATAGGTTTTATGTTAGGTTTTTGTTTTGAATTTTGGTTGGTGTTTTTTTTATTTTAACTTGAATTGGAATAAATCCTGCAGAATATCCTTATATTTTTGTTGGTCAATTATTTAGATTTTTTTATTATTTTCTTGTTTTGTTTAAAATTTATTATTAATGTAAACTATTTGGCTGAATAAAGGCGGTAATTTTGAAAATTATTTATAATTTAATTTAATAGTTTTATTTATATTTTGTTTTGTATATTCAAATTTTTTACTTATAATTTAAATTAAATGTTTTTTTTTAATAGTTTTATTAATATTAATTTTGTCTTTTATTAAAGAATAATTTTTTTTTGGTTTTTTTTTGATTAAATATGTGCCAGCTTTCGCGGTTAAACATATATTTAAGTAAAATTTTTTTTTTGACTTTATTATTAATTATTTATTTTTTTTTTAGGTGAAATTTAATTTAATTTTAATTAGTTATATTTTCAATTTAGTTTATTATTTAAAACCAGGATTAGATACCCTGTTATGTTAATTATTAGTTAGGTAGTAAATTCTTTTAAACCTGAAATATCTTGACGGTATATTATCTATTCAGGGAAATTTGTATCATAATTGATAATACTCGTTAAAATTTTCTTAGTTTAATTTAGGTGATGTATTGTCGTTTTAAAATTTTTTTATAAAAATTTTTTTTACTTTTTAGTTTTACAACAGATCAAAATTTTCTTTATAGTTAAGAGAATTATGAATTGCTTTTTTTAATTGATTTTTTATGAAAAATACTTGAAAATAGGACTTGTTAGTATAAAGGAAAATTATTTTTTTTAGAATAAGGAATAATTTATGTACATATCGCCCGTCACTCTCTTTAAGGAGATAAGTCGTAACAAAGTAGAGGTATTGGAAGATGTCTCTTTAAACAGAATTTATTCTTATTAAGATTTTTTATTTACAATGAAAAGATTTTTTCTGATTTTTATTTTTTTTTCTTTATATAATATGATTTTTTTCTTTCCTTTTGGATCAGGATATTATTTTTTTTTAATGGTTTATTTTTTCGAAATTATTTAAACTAAAATTAAATTTTTGTTTTAGTTACATATAGTTTTTTTATTTAATTTTAGTAGATATATTTTTCATATATAAAGATATCTAATTTAATCTTATTCTAATTATTTATTATGTCTTTGGGGAAATCTTTAAGTTTAATTAAATTTTTTTTTATTTATTTTTAATTTAGGATTAATATTTTCTTTTATTTTTTATTATTGTAAATTTTTATTCTTATTTTTATTTTTATTTCTATTTTTTTAATTTGATTTTGTTTTTAATTTTTTTTATTTAATTATTTAATTATTAGTATATATATTTTTTTATGTTTTTTTATAAAAAATTTAATTAAAATTACTTTTACATTTTTTGCCTGTTTATCAAAAACATGTCTTTAAGTTTTTGTTTAAGGTCTTGCCTGCCCAATGATTTTTAATGGCCGCAGTATTTTGACTGTGCTAAGGTAGCATAATCATTTGTTTTTTAATTGAAAACTGGAATGAAAGGTTTGACAAATAAATTAAGTTTCTTTTTGAGTCTTATAATTTTTTTTTTTAGTTAAAAAACTTAATTTTTTTTGAGGGACGATAAGACCCTAAAATTTTTATTTATTTTATTTATTTTATTTTAAATTTCATTGGGGCAATGTTAAATTTTATTTTTTTTTTTATTTTTTTGATCCATTTTTTGATATTTAGTTTTAAATACTTTAGGGATAACAGCATAATTTTTTTTTATAGTTCTTATTAGTGAAAAAGATTTTGACCTCGATGTTGGATTAAAGATTTTTTTGGGGTAGGTTTTAAAAATTTAGGTCTGTTCGACCTTATAGTCTTTACATGATCTGAGTTCAGACCGGCGTGAGCCAGGTCAGTTTCTATCTTCAATTTTTTTTTTTATTTTAGTACGAAAGGACCAAATTAAGATTTTAGTTAATTTGGCAGATTTTATGTATTAGATTTAAAATCTAATTAATTTAATTAATATTTAGTTAATTTGGCAGATTTTATGTTTTAAGTTTAGAACTTATTTATTAATGTTAATAATTTATTTTTTAAATGTTTTTGGGGTTTTAATTTCAATGGCTTTTTTTACTTTGTTGGAGCGTAAGTTTTTAGGATATGGCCATTTTCGTAGGGGTCCTAATTTAGTTGGGGTTTTAGGCTTGGGTCAATCTTTTTCTGATGCTTTTAGGTTATTTAGAAGGGAATTTCTTTTTGTTTTTTCTTCTAATCTTATGTTTATTTTTTTTGGTTCTTTTATAATATTATTTTTAAGTCTTATTTTATGAGTTTTGAATCCTTATTTTATGGGGTTTTATAGTTTTAGGTTAGGTTTTATGTTTTTTTTGGCTTGTGTTGGCTTAGGATCTTATTTGATTTTATTCTGTGGGTGGGGATCTAATTCTTTATATTCTAGATTAGGATCTATGCGAGGTTTATCTCAGGCTATTTCTTATGAAATTAGAATTTCTTTTTTAGTACTATATTTTTTGATTTCTTATTGTAGTTATGATTTTTTTTTTGTTAAGGATTTTCAGGAATTTTTTTGAGGGGGTTTTTTATCTTTGTTTATTTTTTTTTTTTTTTTTATTTCTTTATTAGCTGAGTTATCTCGTACTCCTTTTGACTTTACTGAGGGAGAATCTGAGTTAGTTTCTGGTTTTAATTTGGAGTATTCTAGTTATTTTTTTGCTTTTATTTTTATGTCTGAATATTTGAATATTATTTTTATATCATTTGTTTTTTTTTTAATTTGTTTGGGGGGGTTTTCTTTTATTTTTAGAATTTTTTTTGTTTTTTTTTTATCTTTTATTATTATCATTATTCGTGGTTGTTTACCTCGTTTTCGATATGATTTTTTAATAGTTATGAATTGAAGGATTTTTCTTCCTGTTTCTTTAATTTTTATTTTTTATTGTGTTTATTTGAGGTTTTTAGTATATAGTTTATTTAAAAATTTTAAGTTTGGAGTTTAAGGAAATTTTACTAATTCTTGATAGTTTACCTAAATTGTTTAGGGTTACTTTGATGTGGTAAATTATTTAACTATTTATAGTTAAATTTTTTTATTGGCCTTTTTTTTTTTTGAGAGTTTTTATTTCTATTAATTCTACTAATTGGATTGGTGTTTGGTTAGGTATGGAATTAAATCTTTTTTCTTTTATTATATTGAGTTTTTATTTTAATCAATATAGTTCTGAGTGTTGTTTGAGGTATTATTTAGTTCAGGTTATTAGATCTATTTTTTTTGTTTTTTTTGTTTTTTTTATTGATTTTTTTTATGTTAATTTTATTCTTTTTGTTATGGGGGTTAGGGTTGCTTCTGCTCCTTTTCATTATTGAGGAGTTTTAGTTAGAGGAGGGTTTAAGGATTTATCTTTTTATTTTTTCTTGACTATTCAAAGGTTAGTTCCTTTTTACTTTTCTTTTAATTTTTTTAATTTATATTTAATTTATTTTTTTGTTTTTTTTTCTATTTTTGGTATTTTAGGTAGAATTAATCAGGTTTATTTATATCAGGTTCTTTTTTATTCTTCTGTAGGTCATATAGGTTGAATGTTTTTTAGTTTATTCTTTAGTTTTTTTTATTTTTTTTTGTACCTTTTTGTTTATTCTTTAAATATTTTTATATTTATTAGGAGAAGGTTTTACAATATTATTAAGGTTTTTGTTAAAGGGGGCTTTTATATTGTTTTTTTGTTTTTGTCTTTAGGTGGAATACCTCCTTTTTTTGGGTTTTATATAAAGTGATTAATTATTGTTGAATCTTATGGGGATTTTATTTTATTTTTTCTTATTTTTGGGGTTATATTTAATTTATATGTTTATTTACGTTTTATTTATTCTAGAATTAATTTTTTTTTTTTAAGGTGGTTTAGTTTTTTTGATTATTATTATTTTTATTGGTTTATTTTTTTTTTTTTATTTTGTTTTATATATATATAGTAATAGACTATTTATGTCTTTTTTAAATTTACAGTTTAATTTTTTTTTATTACTTATATTACTATCATTGTAGTTTTTAAGAGTTCAAAGTTCTTAGTGTAATAACACTTAATTATAAAAAGATAAGCTAATATAAGCTTTTGGGCCCATACCCCATTGATTTTACTTTTTATTAGAAATTTAGGTTATAAAAACTTTTGATTTTCAAAGTCGATATAATAAGTTAAATCTTATAAGTTCTGTTGTTTTTAAGGATTTGCAATCCTTTTTTAAGAACTA